ATTATCATAAACTTCTATAATAGATATCTTATTACATAGATAAAAGCAAACCCGGATTAAAGATTTTCTTTTTTTTTCAATATTTGATTGACTGTCAGAATTTATTATCATAAACTTCTATAATAGATATCTTATTACATAGATAATGATAATAATATCTAGGTAATTACAAAAGAAGGCTAATAAACAGCCGTCTGGGGGTAGTACTATGAAAAAATGGAAATTTCATTCGAATGTATTTTTCAGACATCGGCGGGGTTATTCTCTGAAAGAATTGTGGTTGAATTTGGTATTGTTGAAATTCGAGCACAGGTGTGGACTAAGTAAATCAACGGGCAGTGCTGGTCCTGGTGAAAATAACAGTGAAGATGAATATCCGAATCTAAATGATTCGGATATTCATCTTCACAATACCTGTGAAACGGATCTAAATGATGATGGCACTTTTAGAGATATTAGTGAGGACAGTTCTAACACAGATTGTGTTATTGAAAATAAGATTTGCAAGGGTAACGACGGTTGTCCTATTTGGAATAATAAGAAAAGAGGATATAGCATTCGGAGTTTCGATGAGAGTTACTTTTCTAGTTACGTTTGTGGTGAGAGCGAAAATAGTAGTAAAATTGAGCATTTCGGTATAATAACCAGCACGAATGATAGTGATTCCACTGACATAGAAAGTCCTACTGAACAGGATTCCACTCAAATAGAAAGGATTTTAGGAAGACAAAAAGTAATGATGTTGTGTTCTAGTATAAAAAATTGTTACTGAAGCAGGTACAATACCTCTTGATAATTCTCTATTTTGCAACTCTCTGCATGATTTGCCCTCCATTAAAATTTTAGCCAAAACAAATGGAAGGGTATAATAGGAATCACAATCGGCTTTAGAACAAATCTTTCTTTTTTCGATGTTTAACACGACATAGCAGAAATGAGATAAAGATAATATGAAGCCATATTGATATATATTTAATCTTGACAAAATAGTAGCCTTATACCTATAATTCAAATTAGGTATAATTCAAATGAACAGGAATTAAGCCTTATATAGATTATAGATAGTTTATACTTTTAGTAAAGTGCTAACCCAGATTAAAGATTTTCTTTTTTTTTCAATATTTGATTGACTGTCAGAATTTATTATCATAAACTTCTATAATAGATATCTTATTACATAGATAATGATAATAATATCTAGGTAATTACAAAAGAAGGCTAATAAACAGCCGTCTGGGGGTAGTACTATGAAAAAATGGAAATTTCATTCGAATGTATTTTTCAGACATCGGCGGGGTTATTCTCTGAAAGAATTGTGGTTGAATTTGGTATTGTTGAAATTCGAGCACAGGTGTGGACTAAGTAAATCAACGGGCAGTGCTGGTCCTGGTGAAAATAACAGTGAAGATGAATATCCGAATCTAAATGATTCGGATATTCATCTTCACAATACCTGTGAAACGGATCTAAATGATGATGGCACTTTTAGAGATATTAGTGAGGACAGTTCTAACACAGATTGTGTTATTGAAAATAAGATTTGCAAGGGTAACGACGGTTGTCCTATTTGGAATAATAAGAAAAGAGGATATAGCATTCGGAGTTTCGATGAGAGTTACTTTTCTAGTTACGTTTGTGGTGAGAGCGAAAATAGTAGTAAAATTGAGCATTTCGGTATAATAACCAGCACGAATGATAGTGATTCCACTGACATAGAAAGTCCTACTGAACAGGATTCCACTCAAATAGAAAGTCCTACTGAACAGGATTCCACTCCCTCATACAAGCATTTGTGGGTTCTATGCGAAGAGTGTTATACATTAAATTATAAGAGATTTTTGAAAGAAAGATTGTATATTTGTGAAGCATGTGAATCTCATTTGAAAATGAATAGTTCAGAGAGGATCGAACTTTTGATCGATCCGAATACTTGGGATCCTATGAATGAAAAGATGGCCTCAATGGATCCCATTGAATGGGATTCGGAGGAGGCTCTCAGTGAATCGAATTCCGAATGGGATTGGGAGGAGGATCCCGTTGAATGGGATTGGGAGGAGGATCCCATTGAATGGGATTCGGAGGAGGATCCCATTGAATGGGATTCCGAATGGGATTTCGAAGTGGAGTCCGAATTGCAGTCCGTCTTGGAGTCCGAAGTGGAGTCCTCTTTCTATTCATCTTTCTATTCAATGGCTTCCGAATTCGATCCCGAATCGGATTACGAATTGGATTCCGAATTGGATTCGGGGGAGACTCGCATTCAATTGGATTCCGAAGTGGAGTCCAAATTGGATTCCGAATTGGATTCCGAATTGGAGTCCAAATTGGATTCCGAATTGGATTCGGAGGAGGCTCCAATTCAATTGGATCCCGAATTGGTGGCTGCCCTTCAATTGGATTCCGAACAGGTGGCTGCCATTCAATCGGATTCCAAAAAGGTGGCTGCCTTTCAATCGTATTTCAAATTTTATTTGGAAGTGAACAAATTGGAGTCCTATTCAATGGATTCCGAGGAGGCTCCCATTGAATTGGATTTTGAGGACGATCCTTATATAGATCGTATTGATTCTTGTCAAAAAGAGACCGGATTAACTGAGGCTATTCAAACCGGTATAGGCCAATTAAATGGTATTCCCGTAGCAATGGGGGTTATGGAGTTTGAGTTTATGGCGGGTACTATGGGATCCGTAGTGGGTGAGAAAATAACCCGATTGATTGAGTACGCTACTAATCAATCTCTACCTCTTATTATAGTGTGTGCTTCCGGGGGGGCACGCATGCAAGAAGGAAGTTTGAGCTTGCTGCAAATGGCTAAAATATCTTCTGCTTTATATCATTTTCAAACAAATCAAAAGTTATTCTATGTATCAATCCTTACATCTCCTACTACAGGTGGGGTGACAGCCAGTTTTGGTATGTTGGGGGATATCATTGTTGCCGAACCCAATGCCTATATTGCATTTGCGGGTAAAAGGGTAATTGAAGAAACATTGAAGAAAGAAGTACCTGAAGGTTCACAAGAGACGGAACCTTTATTCGATAAGGGGTTATTCAATCTAGTCGTACCACGTAATACTTTAAAAAGCGTTTTGAATGAGTTATTTCAGTTCCATGGTTTCTTTCCTTTGAATCAAAATTCAATCGAGTAGAACAGAACATTAAGTTCAATTATTTGATTTGTAGCAAACAAGTAGTTAGTTTATCGGACTCCGAGTAAAAATCAGACAAATGGCATTTTCTTTGTTGACATAAGATCTAATTATCTAATTGTAGATTGTAGAAAGACTCTATGTCTATCTTTCTCTATCTCTCGAGAATCTCATTTTGACTAAGAATCCCTGTTGGGTCGTATTCTAACGAATCTTTCGATAATTTGTAAGAAACTTTTTTTATTAAATTTCAATTTTATTAAATTTCAATTGGATATAAGAGCAAAAGACGAGAAAAAAAATAAAGAATAATAAGAAAGGCGATTCTCATACATATTTATCATGTAGAAAGATGAAAAATTAAATTTGAATTCAAAAAATTCAAAAAAAAATAACAAGATCCAGTATATACTCTCTTAGATATATACTGAGATCTATACCAATATGAATTCCAATTTCATAAATACTAATTAATATTAATAAATGAAATTCTTAATTAATTAAGAATTTCATAATTCCAATTCTTAATTATAATTATTATAAGATATCTTTCTAAATAATAATAACAGGTACAAATAGTAAATCGAGGTACCCATTCTATGACAACTTTCAACTTTCCCTCTGTTTTTGTGCCTTTAGTGGGCCTAGTATTTCCGGCAATTGCAATGGCTTCTTTATCTCTTCATGTTCAAAAAAATAAGATTGTTTAGATCCGGTAGGACCCAATCTCATCCCTTTTTTTTTAACTTAGACTCGTATCATAACACAGATATCTATTTAGTGGAATATGGTGTAACGTATGGCTTCCGTCGAAGATTAAAGGAAAAACTCTTATGCCTGCAGAAACATGATATATAGGTAAATGAATTCTAGTTATTTTCAAAAAGATCAGAATTGCCAGATGGCCGAAATAAAAAGTCGGTGTATCTATATGTATGTCGATATCTATAGTGGGATCATACGAGAAAGGGTATATTATTATTTTAGATCTAACCAATTTGATGAATTACTCCTAAAGGTTCACATCAACCTAGTACTAGTTGATGAGAGTTACTTCTGAAACAAAGAGAGTCAAGTCAAATGAATTTGGGGGATTCTCTCAATTCCAATAAAATGCAACCGGATCAAGTATGAGTTGTCGATCAGAACATATATGGATAGAATCTATAACGGGGTCTCGAAAAACAAGTAATTTCTGCTGGGCCATTATCCTTTTTTTAGGTTCATTAGGATTCTTATTGGTTGGAACTTCCAGTTATTTTGGTAGAAATTTCACATCTTTATTTCCGTCTCAGCAAATCGTTTTTTTTCCACAAGGGCTCGTGATGTCTTTCTATGGGATCGCAGGTCTCTTTATTAGTTCCTATTTGTGGTGTACAATTTCGTGGAATGTAGGTAGTGGTTATGATCGATTCGATAGAAAAGAAGGAATAGTGTGTATTTTTCGTTGGGGATTTCCTGGAAAAAATCGTCGCATCTGCCTCCGATTCCTTATAAAAAATATTCAGTCCATCAGAATAGAAGTTAAAGAGGGTATTTATGCTCGTCGTGTCCTTTATATGGACATCAGAGGCCAGGGGGCCATTCCTTTGACTCGTACTGATGAGAATTTTACTCCACGGGAAATTGAACAAAAAGCTGCTGAATTGGCCTCTTTCTTGCGTGTACCAATTGAAGTATTTTGAGAAATGGGCTGAAGAAAGAATGAACGCTTTCTTAGCAGGAGGGAAAAAATTTTAAAATCCTCTTTCTTTTTTCTATAACATAACTTAACTGAAGTTTCTTCAGAACGATCATTCGAGCCAAAGCAGACGTACACATAAAAGACTATCAAACTTTTTCTGGTCTTTT